GGAATTTGTTTGTTCGTTGCTTGTCAGATGGGTAGGGGTGTGGGTATTGGAATGGGGGTGGTGGGTGTGTTTAAACAGGGTGGTAAAATTTAAGAAAATGAACAGTGAAAATTTTAAGGAAGGATTGGGTATTTGGAGCAAAATGGTTAAGTATAGGTGGTTAAAACAACGAACAGTTAAAAGAAAAGAATGGTTGATGTTTTTAAACGAAGATGTTTAGTGTAATGATTTGTAAATTGAGCGGTGAAGTTTGTTTATTTGTAAGTGTTTGTAAGTGTTTGTTAAGGTGAGGGTTGATTGTTTGGAATTTTCCAGGTTCGTTTAAGATCAATTGGAGATTAAGTGATAGTGTTAAAAAGAGAAGAAAAGTGAAGAATTATGTCCAGCAACCATTGACTGAATAGCCTTATAGTAGAGAGTTTGCGGGGATCCCATAACCAGGTGCAAAGCAAAGTGCATCAGGGTAAAGATGAGACCGAAATATACTCCAACCGTCGCATTAAGTAACCCCTGAGTTTCAAACCGAATGCCAAGGTATGAGAGACAGTGTCCAACAACCGTTAATTAAAGGACATTACTGGAAAGAGAGGTAAAGCGGGCATAACCGAATGGGGGAGCAAGTGCATCAGTGCGAAAATGAGACGAACCCACACCTGAAACCGTATCATTAATTTGCTCTTGAAGGCCAAAAAAGGGTTCGCTATGGATTGTATGTCCACGTCAACCAATTGAGTACCCGTCGCACTGGAAATGTAGAGTGAGTTGACCCCAAAAAARAGAACCAAYAGCSARAAGRCACTTGAGTGACGCGATCAAGACGGAGGGRGTACCAGGATAGCGAACCAGATGACTCTGTGAAGGGGAACGTGGGGTGAGTGAACCGATTTATGTGCCTGACCGAGGAACCAGAGGCGCAAAAGCGCAAGTAGGGTAAGGGTGTAGGGGGAAAGAAAGCACCTGACGCTAGGAACGGCAAACCTTACTTACACCCGGTTGATGATCTCTCGTGAGTAGCCAGACTAATAAATAACCAGGCCCTCTGGAAGCTAGTCTTACGGGATAAGACTCTGCTCGAGCCAGTTATGGGCGGCGGCCGATCAGTCCCTGTACTAAAGCACTTCCGTATACTAAAGCAATCTATTTAAAGAAACCCAGAGCATAAGCTAAGGCATTAAGCCCTTATACTCAAGCACTGCCGTGTACTACACCAGTAAAGTCTAAGAGACCAAGATTAACCTAAAGCATAAAGCTTGAYTAYCCTTAATAATRAARKAYTTAACCCCTGAAACATAACTGAACYTAARCTAATAATAATCTATTAGTACAGTATATGTAATTAAAACATGAATTACCCAATCCTGGACAATTCAGTGTAATGTATAAAGCACAAGAGCCTAATGCACGATATACATAGTCTGGATAGACTACATTATAGCAACCCCATAGCTGTGGGGGGGTAGGGGGGGCTACCTCTATGGGGCGGTTTTTGTAGTTGATATAGCAACGATGGTTTTTCAGGCCATAGGTCTTGGTTAAATCCAAGCAAGAACTTTATGATATACTTTCTGGTATTTTTAGGGGTTGGTTTTATTTTGGCGTCTTTGTTGGTGGCATCTAATCCCTCTCCTCATTATGGGGTTGTTGGGTTGGTTTTTGGGTCTGTTGTAGGGTGCGGGTGGTTGTTGAGTTTAGGGGCCTCTTTTGTGTCTTTGGTACTTTTTATGGTGTATTTAGGTGGAATGTTGGTGGTCTTTGTGTACTCTGTTTCGCTGGCGGCTGATCCGTTTCCTCAGGCTTGGGGGGGTTGATATGCTGTGGGGTATGTTTTGGGGTTTGTGCCCGTTGGTGTGGGGTTTGTTGTTTGGGGTTGGGGTGGGGGGTTTAAGGCGGATACTGTTGATAGTGTTGGGATGTTTGTTGCTCGATTGGATTTTAGTGGGGTGGCTCTGTTTTACTCTTGTGGGGGGGGTGTGTTTTTGGTGGCTGGTTGGGGGTTGCTGTTGACTTTGTTTGTTGTGCTAGAGCTTGTGCGAGGCTTATCTCGGGGGGTGATTCGGGCAGTTTAGGGTCAGAGAATAGTTTAATGTAAAATGCCAGCTTTGGGAGTTGGTGATGGAGGTTTAGTCCTCTTTTTCTGATAGGAACTCTAAGAAGCGATAGCCTTCGTCTTTTGGTTTACAAGACCAATGTTTTTTGTAAACTATTAGAGTTTAGTTGAGTATTTTGTTTTCTAGAGAGGAGATAGTGGGAAGTAGGATTAGGATGATGGTGAAGTAGGTTAGTGAGGCTAGCTGTCCAATGATAATGAAGGGATGTTCTACTGGTTGGCTTCCGATTCATGTTAGAATAAATAGGTTGGCGGCTAATGTTCAGAATAGGAGTTGGGACATGGGGCGGAAGGTTATGGCTCGTTGTTTGGATTTGTGTAGTAGGGGGCTTAAGAATAGGATTAGTACGGAGGCGGCTAGGGCCAGGACGCCTCCTAATTTGTTGGGGATTGAGCGTAGGATTGCATATGCAAAGAGGAAGTACCACTCTGGTTTAATGTGTGGGGGGGTTACTAGGGGGTTTGCTGGTGTGAAATTTTCAGGGTCTCCTAGTAGGTTGGGGGAGAATAATGCTAGGGTGGCGAGTAGAAATAGTATGATTGTGAACCCTAGGAGGTCTTTTAGGGAGAAGTAGGGATGGAATGGGATTTTATCACAGTTTGAGGAAATGCCTAGGGGGTTGTTTGACCCTGATTCGTGTAGAAAGGTTAGGTGGATGAGGACTAGGCTGGTGATTATGAATGGGAGGAGGAAGTGTAGGGTGAAGAATCGGGTTAGGGTGGGGTTGTCTACGGAGAATCCGCCCCAGGCTCATTCTACGAGGGTGTGGCCGATATATGGGATAGCGGAGAATAGGTTTGTAATTACTGTAGCCCCTCAGAAGGATATTTGGCCTCATGGTAGGACGTAGCCGACGAAGGCTGTGGCTATGAGGGTGAGTAGGAGGATGATGCCCGTGTTTCAGGTTTCTTTGTACAGGTATGAACCGTAGTAAAGGCCTCGGGCAACGTGTAGGTAGATGCAGATAAAGAAGAATGAGGCGCCGTTTGCGTGTAGGTTTCGAATTAATCAACCGTATTGTACGTTTCGGCATATGTTGGCCACGGAAGAGAAGGCTAGGGTGGTGTCTGCGGTGTAGTGGGCAGCTAGAAGTAAGCCGGTTAGGATCTGTGTTGTAAGGCAAATTCCTAGGAGAGATCCGAAGTTTCATCAGGCTGAGATGTTTGAGGGGGTTGGCAGGTCAATTAGAGAGCTGTTTACTATTTTTAGGAGGGGGTGATGTTTTCGTAGGTTGGGGGCCATTAGGGTTTGTGGGTTATAGTAGTATTAGGATGATAAGGGTGGATAATGCGGATGATCCTAGGTAGGCCTTGATTAATCCTTTGTGCAGTGTGGTGGAGGTTTTGGCTGCTGTGGTTTGTAGGTCGGCAAGTCCTTCTGGTCCTATTTTTTTATATCAGAATAGGTCGATTAGGTGGTTGGCAATTTTTTGTCCAGAGTTCAGTAGGGTTGTAGAGCTTGGTCGGTGGGTTAGGGGGTTGAAGTATCCTAGTGTTGTGGAGAAGTTTGAGTAGGGGTTTTGTTTGGGTTGGGTTAGGGTGTGGGTGGTGGCTGTGAGTTCTAGGGCGAGAATGATGCCTATCATAGTTACTAGGATAGCTGCGGCTTTTGTTAGTGGGGGTATTGTTATTGGTGGGGTTTGTGTGGGGGCTATGTAGGACGTGATTAACAGGCCGGCTATAATGCTTCCTAAAGCTAAGCGGGTGATTGGGTTGGTGATTTGTGGATTGTTTTCGTTTATTGGGGTGATTGTTGGTATTCGGGTGAATTTTGTTTGTACTAGGAGGATTATTCGTAGGCTGTATGTGGCGGTGAAGGCTGTGGCAAGTAGTGTCAGGGTCAGTGCTCAAGCATTTAGGTGAGAGGTGTTTAGGTTTTCGATGATGAGGTCTTTAGAGAAGAATCCTGCCAGGAAGGGGGTTCCTATTAGTGCCAGGCTTCCGATTGTTAGGCAGGAGGTGGTTGTTGGGAGTATTTTTTGTAAGCCTCCTATTTTTCGGATGTCTTGTTCTCCATTTAAGTTGTGGATGATTGACCCTGAGCACAGAAATAGTATGGCTTTGAAAAAGGCATGGGTTGAGATGTGCAGGAAGGCCAGTTGTGGGAGGTTTAGTCCGATGGTGACTATTATTAGTCCTAGTTGACTGGAAGTGGAGAAGGCAATGATTTTTTTGATGTCATTTTGTATTAGGGCACAGGTGGCAGCGAATAGTGTGGACGTGGCACCTAGGCAGAGGCACAGTGTGAGAGCGGTCTTGTTGTGGGTAAGTAGGGGGTGGGTTCGGATTAGTAGGAAGATTCCGGCAACCACTATTGTACTTGAGTGTAGTAGGGCGGAGACTGGGGTGGGGCCCTCTATGGCGGCAGGTAGTCATGGGTGGAGGCCAAATTGGGCTGACTTTCCTGTGGCAGCTAAGATGAGGCCTAGTAGGGGGAGTGTTGGGGTTTTTGTGGGGGAGAATATTTGTTGTATTTCTCATGAGTTTAGGGAGAGGGCGAGTCATGCCATGCTTAGGATGAGTCCGATATCTCCAATTCGGTTGTATAGCACGGCTTGTAGGGCAGCTGTGTTGGCCTCTGCCCGCCCGTGCCATCAGCTAATGAGCAGGAAGGATATGATGCCTACTCCTTCTCATCCGATGAAGAGTATGAAGATGTTGTTAGCAGTGGTTAGTGTGAGCATTGCGATTAGGAAGGTTGTTAGGTAGGAGAAGAATTTTGTAATATGTGGATCAGATGCTATGTAGTATGTTGAGAATTGTAGGATGGATCATGTTACAAATAGTGCGATGGGAAGGAATAGGAGAGAGTATTGGTCTATTTTGAAGCTGAGGGGGATTTTGAAGTTTATAATAAATTTTCATTCTCAGTGCGAGGTGATACTTTCTAGCCCTGAGTGTGTGAATAGTGCTATTGGTGCTAGGCTGATTAGGAAGGCAGTTTTGATGGTTAGGGTGATGGTTTTGGGGGAGTTTTTGAAGGTTTTTAGGAGGATGGGGAGGAGTGTGGGGGTCAGGATGGTTGTTAGTGTGAGTAGAGTGAGGGTGTTGAGGAGTAGGGCTGTTTCCACTACTTTTACTTGGATTTGCACCAAGATGGGTGGTTCCTAAGACCAGTGGATTGCTGTTATCCTTTAAAAGTAAGGGGGCTGAGGCTTTAGACTCAGATACAGGAATTAGCAGTTCTTGTTGGTTGAACCTCCCCTCGGCAGGTAAGAAGGGTCTAACTTCTATTTTTAGGGTCACAGTCTAATGTTTGGTTTAAACTATACTTGCATGAGAGGGGTCCGGAGATTAGTTCAGGTTTTAGGATTAGGAGGAGTGTGGGAAGGAGGTGTAGGGTTATTAGTAGGTGTTCTCGTGTGGTGGAGTTTTGGAGTGTTGTGATGTGGGGGGGCAGAGTTCCTCGTTGGGTTGTTATAAGCATAGATAGTGTGTATGAAGCGGTTAGTAAAGTGGCGGTTCCAGTTAGGATAATTGTTGGGGGGGATCAGTTGAATAGCGCAATTATGATGCTTAGTTCTGCTATAAGGTTTGTGGTAGGTGGTAGGGCTATGTTTGTTAGGTTGGCTAGTAGCCATCAGGTGGCTATTAGGGGGAGGAGTGGTTGTAGTCCTCGAGTTAGTAAGAGGATGCGGCTGTGTGTGCGTTCGTAGTTTGTATTGGCTAGGCAAAAGAGTATTGAGGATGTTAAACCGTGGGAGATTATGAGGATTATAGCCCCCGAGAAGGATCAGTGGGTTTGGATTATACATGCAGCAATGACTAGGCCCATATGACTCACGGAGGAGTAGGCAATGAGGGATTTTAGGTCGATTTGGCGGAGGCAGATTGAGCTGGTCATTAGGGCCCCTCATAGGGCGAGGGTGATGAGTGGGTAGTGGAGAAGGTTGTTTGTGAGGGGGTTCGTTAGGCAGGTAATGCGTATGATACCGTATCCGCCAAGTTTGAGGAGGAGGGCGGCAAGTAGTATTGATCCTGCGATTGGGGCCTCTACGTGGGCTTTAGGTAATCATAGGTGGAGTCCATAGAGGGGTGCCTTTACTATAAAGGCCATGAGGAGGGCGATGTTTAGGAGGAGGGGGGATCAGGGTTTGGTTGGGGTGGGTTGCAGGGTATGTGGGTGGAGTTTTAGGGTGGGGAAGTGGAGGGTGCCTGTTTGTGAGTGAAGGTATAGGATTGCAATTAGGAGGGGGAGGGAACTGATGAGTGTGTAAAAGAGGAGGTAGATGCCTGCGCTTAGGCGTTCCGGTTGGTTTCCTCATCGTGTGATCAGGATTAATGTGGGGATTAGGGTTGCTTCGAAGGAGATGTAAAATATTATGAGCTCTGTAGTTGAGAAGGCTAGGATGATAAGGGGTTGTACTGTGATTAGGGTTGCTATGAAGATTTGTTTTCGTGTCGGTGGTTCGTGTTGCAGGTGGCATTGGCTTGCTAGGATTATAAGGGGTGTGAGTCAGCAAGATAGGACTAGTAGTGGGGAGGATGTTTGGTCGATGCCTATGGATTGGGTGAGGTTTTTGTATGGATAGTATGAGGGTACTAGTCATTGTAGGCTTAGGGTGGCGATTAGTAGGCTGTGTATTGTGGTGTTCGTTCATATGAATTTTTGGGGTGAGAGGAGGGTTGTTGGGAGTAGCATTAGGGTTGGTAGGATAATCTTTAGCATTGCAGAAGGTTTAGGTTTTGCAGGTGGTCGGAGCCGTGGGTTCGTGTGGAGGCTACTAGCGTCGCTAGTCCTGTGCCTGCCTCGCATGCGGAGAACGTTAGTATGAGGATTGGTATTAGGGAGGATGAGGGTGTTTGGTTTTCGATTGGTCATGTTGACAGGGCGATGTATATTGACAGTATTATGCTCTCTAGGCAGAGTAGGGCTGAAACAAGGTGTACGCGGTTGAAGGCTAGTCCTAGGCTGCTTAGGGTGAATGCAGAGCAGAAGCTTAGGCGAAGGAATGACATGAAGAAAGTCATAGAGTAGACTATGGTTTGTTGAGTCGAAATCAACTGTCTTGTTTTTAGACTAACTCTCTTATTCTGCCCATTCTAGGCCTCCTTGGGCCCATTCGTACATTAGCCCTAGGGTTAGTAGGAGGATGATGGTAGAGGTTCAGGTTAGGGTGGTGGTTGGGTGTTTTAATTGGGTGGCTCATGGTAGGGGAAGCAGGAGGGCGATTTCTAGATCGAATAAGAGGAACAAGATGGCTACTGAGGAAGAATCGGATGGAGAATGGGAGTCGAGCAGATCCTAGTGGGTCGAATCCACATTCGTAGGGTGATAGTTTTTCTGAGTCTGGGGTTATCTGGGTGAGTCAGAAATTTAGTGCGGTTAGGGCTAGGCTGAGGAGGATGGAGGCGGTAAGTATAAATGTGATTATGTTTATTGCTCTTCTCTGGAGTTGTACCAGATTCTAGAGATTGGAAGTCTGTTGTAATGGATATACTAGAAGAGCAAGATCCTCATCAGTAGATGGTTAGGTAGAGGAATAATCAGATGATGTCTACGAAGTGTCAATATCAGGCTGCTGCCTCGAATCCGAAGTGGTGGCCTGGTGTGAAGTGGAATTTGGTTAGTCGTAGGAGGCAGATTAGTAGGAAGGAGGATCCGATTATAACATGGAGTCCGTGGAATCCTGTAGCTACGAAGAAGGTTGAGCCGTAGACGCTGTCAGCGATTGAGAAGGGTGCTTCGTAGTATTCTGTTGCTTGTAGGATGGTGAAGTATAGGCCTAGTAGGATGGTGAGAGTTAGTGCTTGGATGGCTTGTTTTTGTCCACCTTCAGTGATGCTGTGGTGTGCTCAGGTGACGGTAACCCCAGAGGCTAGAAGGATTGCTGTGTTTAGTAGGGGTACGTCTAGGGGGTTTAGGGGTGTGATTCCGGTTGGGGGTCATTGGTTCCCTAGTTCTGGGGTAGGTGCTAAGCTAGAGTGGAAGAAGGCTCAGAAGAAGCCAAGAAAGAAGAATACTTCTGATGTAATGAAGAGGATTATTCCGTATCGAAGGCCTTTTTGTACTGTTGGTGTGTGGTGGCCTTGGAATGTTCCTTCTCGTACGACATCTCGTCATCATTGAAGTATGACTAGGAGGGTTGATGTTAGTCCTAGGGTTAGGAGGTATGAGGAGTTGTGGTGGAACCATATGATTAGTCCTGATGTGGTTAGGAGGGCAGCAGTTGCTCCAAAGATGGGTCATGGGCTGGGGTCTACTATGTGGTAGGAGTGTGCTTGGTGGGCCATTAGATGTTTTCTTGTAGGTAGAGGCTTAATAGGAGGACGAATACGTAGGCTTGGATTATGGCTACTGCTACTTCTAAGATTGTTAGTAGGAGGAGGACTGTGGCGGTGAGGGTGGACACTGTGGGCATGATGGGAAGTAGTGTGATGGTGGCTGTTGAGATGAGTTGGATGAGTAGGTGTCCTGCGGTGAGGTTGGCTGTGAGACGGACTCCTAGGGCCAGTGGACGAATTAATAGGCTGATGGTTTCGATTATGATTAGGGCTGGGATTAGTGGGGTGGGTGTACCTTCGGGTAGGAGGTGTCCTAGTGAGGCTGTGGGTTGGTTTCGTAGGCCTGTAAGTAGGGTTGCAAGTCATAGTGGGAAGGCAAGGGCTATGTTTATTGATAGCTGGGTGGTTGGGGTGAATGTGTAGGGTAGTAGACCTAAGAGGTTGATTGCTAGTAGTATTAGTATGAGTGATGTGAGGATGATGGCTCATTTGTGACCCGGTTTGTTTAATGGGGTTATAAGTTGTTTGGTGATTATGTTGATGGCTCATAGTTGTAGGGTGGATAGGCGGTTGGTGAGCCATCGATTGTTGGGTATGGGGAGAAGGAGGGTGGGTAAAAGTATTGATAGGAGGATTAGTGGGATTCCGAGGAGGTGTGGGCTTGAGAATTGATCGAAGAAGGTTAGGGCCATGGTCAGGTTCAGGGGTGGTTTTTAGTGATTGCGGGTGTTTTGTTGATGGGGGGGTTTGTTGAGGTAAAGGATAGTGTTTTGGGTTGGAAGATTATGGAGAATGTAAGTCATGACATAGTTATGATGAATAGTCAGGGGCTAGGGTTCAGCTGAGGCATATCATTAAGGAGGGGGAGGTCCCTCTTTGTCTAGCTTAAAAGGCTAGTGCTGGTACATAGCTTCTTAATGATTAGGAGGTTAGTAGTGAGGATCAGGCTTCGAAGTGGTTGAGGGGGGTGGATTCTACTACGATTGGTATGAAGCTATGGTTGGCCCCGCAGATTTCTGAGCATTGGCCGTAGAAGACTCCTGGGCGGGTGGTAATGAAAGATGTTTGGTTGAGTCGTCCTGGGATAGCGTCAGTTTTTACTCCCAGTGAGGGCACGGCTCATGAGTGGAGTACATCGTCGGCGGTGATAATTATGCGGATTGGGGATTCTATTGGGATGACAACGCGGTGGTCGACTTCTAGGAGACGGAAGTGGCCGGATGGGAGGTCTGTTGTGGGGGTTATGTAGGAGTCGAATGAGAGGTCTTTGAAGTCTGTGTATTCGTAGGATCAGTATCACTGGTGTCCGATGGCTTTCAGGGTTAGGTCTGGCTCGTCGAGTTCGTCTATTATGTAGAGGATTTGAAGGGATGGGAGGGCTAATAGGATTAGGACGATGGCTGGTAGAATTGTCCAGATTAGCTCGACTTCTTGGGCGTCGACGGTGTTTGATGATAGTTTTTCTATCAGTATAAGTGTTAGTAGGTAGAGTACAAGGCTGCAAATTATTAGTGCTACTATTAGGGCGTGGTCGTGGAATTCGATTAGTTCTTCTATGATTGGGGATGAGGCGTCTTGGAATCCTAGTTGTGATGGGTTGGCCATGTAGGGGTGTACAGGGTTTTCACCTGTAGTTTGGCTTTGACAGGGCCATGTAATTAATTTACTAACGCCCCATGAAGAGGGAAGCATAAGTGGTTTAAGTATGCGGCTGGCTTGAAACCAGCATGTGAGGGTTCGACTCCTTCCTCTCTTGTACTTGGACGAAGGCGGGTTCTTCGAAGGTGTGATATGGGGGCGGGCAGCCGTGGATCCATTCAACGTTAGTGGGGGTCAGTTCTGGTTGTACAACTTTTCGTTTGGAGGCGAAGGCTTCTCAGATAATGAATGTTAGTATGATTACAGCTGTTATTGAGATTAGGGATCCGATGGATGATAGGGTGTTTCATAGTGTGTAGGCGTCTGGGTAGTCGGAGTATCGTCGTGGCATGCCTGCTAGACCTAGGAAGTGTTGGGGAAAGAAAGTGAGGTTTACACCTGTAAATATAACCCCGAAGTGTGCCTTGGCTCATGTTTGGTTTAAAGTGTAGCCGGTGAATAGGGGGAATCAGTGGGTGAATCCTGCCAGGATGGCAAAGACAGCACCTATTGATAGGACATAGTGGAAGTGTGCTACTACGTAGTATGTGTCGTGTAGGGCGATGTCTAGTGAGGAGTTTGCTAGGACAATTCCTGTAAGGCCTCCGATGGTGAATAGGAAGATGAATCCAAGGGCTCACAGTATAGGGGGGTCTCATTTGATGGTCCCTCCGTGCAATGTAGCTAGTCAGCTGAAGACTTTAATTCCTGTTGGGATGGCGATGATTATGGTGGCGGATGTGAAGTATGCTCGGGTGTCTACGTCCATTCCTACTGTGAATATGTGGTGGGCCCATACAATGAATCCTAGGAATCCGATTGATAGTATTGCTCACACTATGCCCATGTAGCCGAAGGGTTCTTTTTTACCTGCGTGGTAGGCTACTACGTGGGAGATGATTCCAAATCCTGGTAGGATGAGGATATATACTTCTGGGTGTCCGAAGAATCAAAAGAGGTGTTGGTACAAGATTGGGTCCCCTCCTCCGGCAGGGTCGAAGAATGTGGTGTTTAGGTTGCGGTCTGTGAGGAGTATGGTGATTCCGGCAGCTAATACTGGGAGGGATAGTAGGAGTAGTACTGCTGTGATTAGGACGGATCAGACGAATAGTGGGGTCTGATATTGTGATAGTGCGGGCGGTTTTATGTTAATGGCTGTGGTGATAAAGTTGATTGCACCTAGGATGGAGGATACCCCTGCTAGGTGGAGAGAGAAGATGGCCAGGTCTACTGATGCCCCAGCGTGGGCTAAGTTTCCGGCTAGGGGGGGATAGACTGTTCATCCTGTGCCGGCGCCTGCTTCTACTGTAGAGGAGGCTAGTAGGAGGAGGAAGGATGGGGGGAGTAATCAGAAGCTTATGTTGTTCATGCGTGGGAATGCTATGTCGGGAGCACCGATTATGAGGGGAACCAATCAGTTTCCAAATCCTCCAATCATGATTGGTATTACTATGAAGAAGATTATTACGAAAGCATGGGCTGTGACGATTACATTGTAGATTTGGTCGTCTCCTAGGAGGGTTCCGGGTTGGCCTAGTTCTGCACGGATAAGTAGGCTTAGGGCGGTACCGATTATGCCCGCTCATGCGCCGAAGATTAGGTAGAGGGTGCCAATGTCTTTGTGGTTGGTTGAGAATAGTCATCGATTTAGGGTCACAGGTAAGTTGGTAAGATGGCTGAGTGTTTAAGCGTTAGGCTGTAGTCCTTTTTACAGGGGTTTAATCCCCCTTCTTATCGACTCTGTAGTGAAGTTCATGTTGAGTTGCAAGCTCATTGATATGTGCTTGGAGCACATCGGAGTCTTTTAGGCAGAGGCCTGTTGGTTTAGGGCACCTAGCTGTTAACTAGGAGTGTTGTGGGGTCGAAGCCCACCTGCCTAGGAGGTCCTAGCTTAATGAAAGCATCTGGGTTGCATTCAGGGGATGTAGGTTAATGTCCTACGGATCTTAGCAGAAACTAAGAGGGTTTAACTCTTGTTTAAGGCTTTGAAGGCCCTTGGTTTAATATTATCCTAAGTTTCTTAAGTGGTGGTGAGTACTATGGGGGTGAGTGGTAGTAGTGAGATAGATAATGAGGTGAGTATGGGGATTAGGGTGTTGGTTGAGGTTTTAGCATATCATTGTTTTGTTTTATTTGATGGGTTGGGGGGGAGTGTGATTGTTGTGCAGTATGCTAGACGTAGGTAGAAGAATAGGCTTAGGAGTGATAGTAGGGAGATGGTTGTGGCTGTTGTGGTGAGTTCTTGTTTGATGAGTTCTTGAATGATAAGTCATTTGGGCAGGAAGCCTGTAAGTGGGGGGAGGCCTGCTAGGGATAGTAGTGTTAGCATGAGGGTTGTGCTTAGTATGGGGGTTTTGGTTCAGGAGGCTATTAGTGTTGGGAGGCTCAGGGTATTAGTTGTGTTTATGGTTAGGAAGATGGAGGTTGTTATTAGGATGTAAATGTAGAAGGCTAGTAGGGTGAGTTCTGGGTTGTGGGTGGTGATGATGGTTATTCAACCAATGTGGGAGATAGATGAGAAGGCCATGATTTTTCGGGTTTGTGTTTGGTTTAGTCCTATTCAGCCACCCAGGGCGATGGATGTGATGGATATTAGGGTGAGTAGTGTGGGGTTTAGTGAGTGGGATGTGATGAGTAGGATGGTAGTTGGTGGGAGTTTTATTACTGTTGAGAGGAGCAGGGCTGTGGTGAAGGAAGATCCTTGCAGTACTTCTGGAAATCAGAAGTGGAAGGGGGCTAGTCCTAGTTTGATGGCGATTGCAGTTGTTAGTAGGAGACATGCTGGGGGGTAGGAGAGTTGGGTGATATCTCATTGTCCGGTGTATCATGCGTTGATTGTGCCGGAGAAGAGTAGTAGTGTGGAGGCGGCTGCTTGTACGAGGAAGTATTTGGTTGTGGCTTCGATGGCTCGCGGGTGGTGGGATTTTGAGATTATGGGGATAATTGATAGGGTGTTGATTTCCAGTCCAATTCAGGCTGTCACTCAGTGGTTGCTTGTGATTGTGATTGTTGTTCCTAGGAGGATGCTTGAGGTGGAAATTAATTTTGCGAGGGGAGTTATTAGTAGGGGAGGGGGTTAAACCATCATTTTCGGGGTATGGGCCCGATAGCTTTGTTAGCTGACCTTACTAGGAAATAATATAGAGGAAGTATGGAGGATTTTGATTCCTTTTGTGCAGGTTCGATTCCTGCTTTTCTAAGTGCTAGGAAATGAGAGGATTGGTGTACCTCTGTGTTCACTTTATCATAGTGACCCTTGATATTCAGGCACATTTCCTTAGGTAAGGAGGTAGGCCTGCGTAAGAGATTGGCATGCTAGTGTGTCAGAGGTGGAGGGATAGTGTAAGTGGGAGGAAGTTTTTTCAAAGGAGGTGTATGAGCTGGTCGTATCGGAATCGTGGATAGGAGGCTCGGATCCATAGGAAGCTTGAAGAGAGGAGTAGGGCTTTTGTGGCTAGTAGGGGTGGGAAGAGTTCTAGGGGTAGGTTGAGTGCGCTTGGGTTTAGGAATAGGAGGCTTGTTAATGTGTTCATTAATATGATATTTGCGTATTCGGCTAGGAAGAATAGGGCGAATGGACCTGCAGAGTATTCTACGTTGAAGCCTGAGACAAGCTCTGATTCTCCTTCTGTAAGGTCAAAGGGCGAGCGGTTTGTTTCGGCCAGCGTAGAGGTGTATCATATTATTGCTAGAGGTCAGGAGGAAAATATGAGGTATAGGGGTTCTTGTGTGACGATGAGGGCAGTTAAGGTGTAGTTTCCGCTTAGTATGACTACGGATAGGAGGATAATGGCCAGGGTCACTTCGTAAGAGATGGTCTGTGATACCGCTCGTAGTGCACCGATTAGGGCGTATTTTGAATTTGAGGCCCATCCTGATCATAGGATTGAGTAGACTGCTAGGCTGGATATTGCCAGGAGGAAGAGGAGTCCAAGGTTCAGGTCTGCGAGGGGAAAGGGGAGGGGGAGAGGGATTCAGATTGTTAGTGCTAGGAGTAGGGCAAGTATTGGGGTTGTGAGGAATAGGAGGGGGGAGGAAGTGGAGGGGCGGATTGGTTCTTTGATAAATAGTTTGACCCCATCGGCGGCAGGCTGGAGTAGTCCGAGTGGGCCGACGATGTTTGGGCCTTTCCGTGATTGTATGTAGCTTAGGATTTTTCGTTCGACTAGGGTTAGGAATGCCACGGCGATTAGGATGGGAATTATATAGGCGAGTGTTATGATGAGGTAAGTGGGGGGAGTATTCAGTCAGGTCATGGAAGGAGCTAGAGAGAGGATTTGAACCTCTGGGGTAAAGGGCTTAAGTCTTTTGCATTTGCCTGGCTCTGCTACACTAGCAACCTTTTTCGTTGGGGTGGGGGGCTGGTCCTTTGGTGATTTAGTGGGGGGCATCACTTGGGGGGGGGGGGCGTGCTGGGGGTATTGGCCCCACCTTTCCGGTCCTTTCGTACTGGGGAAGGTTGGTCATAGATAGAAACCGACCTGGATTGCTCCGGTCTGAACTCAGATCACGTAGGACTGTTAATCGTTGAACAAACGAACCCTTAGTAGCGGCTGCACCACTAGGATGTCCTGATCCAACATCGAGGTCGTAAACCTCCTCGTCGATAGGGGCTCTTGGAGGAGATTGCGCTGTTATCCCTGGGGTAGCTTGGTTCATTGATCAGATTCACTGGGTCTGGATGCTGTTAGTACGTTGAGAGGTTGCTCTTGGTTAGGGGAGTTGGCCCTATTTTTGGAGGATCTGTTTTTCTCCAAGGTCGCCCCAACCTAAAAATGTTAGCCAGTGTTTTGGGTGGTGGACCCAGATGGGTTTGTGAGTTGGGTGGGGTGGCTATTGATTTTGAAGTTCCACAGGGTCTTCTCGTCTTATGTGCTTATCTCTGCTTTTGCACAGAGAGATCAGTTTCACCGATTGTCTACAGGAGACAGTTAAGACCTCGTTTAGCCGTTCATACAGGTCTCGATTTATGGGACAATTGATTGCGCTACCTTTGCACGGTTAGGATACCGCGGCCGTTAAACATGGTGTCACTGGGCAGGCATCACCTTCAATACTTGTTTGGCTGAAGGCTATGTTTTTGGTAAACAGTCGGGCCTTGGGTTTGCCGAGTTCCTTTTGTAGACTTTAATCACTCCAGTGTGCGCCCCTGGGTCGGATTAACAGGGTACATGCAATGGGGGTGTGGATATTATTTGGATTTTGCTGTTAATGGTGTGTAGGCTGGCGCTTGGGGGAACATGGTGTCCTGGTTACTCGTTCTAGCATTGATTCGTCTATTGTTATAGGCTGGCCTGCTATGAATGTAGGGAGTCGCATTAGTTTTTGGGTTTTTGGTTGGGGAGCTTTGACGCAATCTTTGGGGGTGGCTGCTTTAAGGCCCACGGGGTTGGGTGTGTGGTGGGGTTATCCGCTGATGGAGGTTGTGTCCTCTTTTAAAGGGGCTGTACCCCCTTTAAGTATCCCCTAGCTATTACATTTGGGTTGAGTTTTGTCTGGGGGGAAGGAGAGTTAAGGGGGAACTTAGATTCGCTTTGCAGGCAACCAGCTATCACCCAGCTCGGTTGGCTTTTCACCTCTACTAACAAGTCATCCCACTCTTTTGCAACAGAGACGGGTTAGCTCATGATAGCTGCTTGTGAGTAGCTCGCTTGGGTTTCGGGGTGGCAGGCTTAAGTTCACTTTGCCTGGTTGTTCTTGCTAGATCATGATGCAAAAGGTACAAGGGAATATCTTTGCTATGTAGTGCTTAGTTTTTCATTGTTATTTCATCTTTCCCTTACGGTACTGCCTCTATGGCGCCCGGGTTGTACTTTTCTATCGCCTATACTGAGTCGGGGGTAATGTTTTAGTTGGGCGGGGGTAGTGGGTTCTTGGTTGTGGTTTGATGGGGCTAGGGTGGGCTTTCAGGGTGATCTAGTGTGTGGTAGATATCTTTCAGGTGTAAGCTGAATGCTTTGTGTTGTAGCTACACCCTGGTTTGCTAAGTGCACCTTCCGGTACACTTACCTTGTTACGACTTACCTCATCTTCAGCGATTGGTTTTATTAGTTAGTGTATTTGGGGGCCTTGTGAGGAGGGTGACGGGCGGTGTGTACGTGCTCTAGGACCGGTTTAAAGGAGGCTTGGTTATCCTGCTTTACTGCTAAATCCGCCTTCTGGGGGCAGGTTTCAGGCCCTCTTCCGTTGGGTTGTTCTATTTTAGAAAATGTAGCCCATTTCTTCCACTTCATAGGCTATACCTTGACCTGTCTTGTTAGCGGGTTGTGGGCTGTTGGGCTCACTGTTGCGCTCTCATGAGGTGGGCTGGCGACGGCGGTATATAGGCTGTGTTGGCGAGAAGTGGTCGGGTGAATCGTGGGTTATCGATTATAGAACAGGCTCCTCTAGGTGGGTTTAGAGCACCGCCAAGTCCTTAGAGTTTTAAGCGTTTGTGCTCGTAGTTCTCGGGCGGATGTTCGTGGTTGGAGGGCATCAAGATTTAGGGCAAGGCATAGTGGGGTATCTAATCCCAGTTTGTGTCCTGGCTTTAGTGGGGTGGAATGGGTCGCGGATGTTAAGATCGTCTTTAGGTTGGGCTTGGGGGTGCCTTAAGCTTATGACGGCACGGGCATGGTTTGATCTTAGTTTGGTGTGATAGTTTGAGCCCACTCTTTACGCCGTGTACGGTTAACTTGGGTTTCTTGTATGACCGCGGTGGCTGGCACAAGATTTACCAACCCTGGTTGCTCTAACTAAGTCAGGCTTTCGCTTATTGCTTAATGTTAATTACTGCTGAGTACCCGTGGGGGTGTGGCGTGGCGTGGCGTTTTAGGCTACGGTGGGTGCGTGTGCCTGATGCCTGCTCCTCGTATCTTGGTAAGGGGTTTGGGGCATTTACACTGGGGTGCGGATACTTGCATGTATATGTTGAGCAGGAGTTAACGATAAGGTTAGGACTAAGTCTTTTGTCCTTGGGGTGGTGGTGTCCATCTTGGTATCTTCAGTACCATGCTTTGATTTAAGCTACAGGGAC